TATGCATAATTAGAGAAAAATTGGCGCTTATATAGTTACCTCCTTCTGAAGTGATATTTGAGTATTGGAAAAGTGATAAATTTAAAATAATATCTAGGGAAAAGTGTGTTAAAAATAGTAGTAACTATATAAGGGGGAAAATAATGGAAGGGGGGGATGTGAAATAATAATTATGTCCTGTGACCATTAACTATGATGCTCGTGCCTACCATTATGGGGATGCTCAAGATGCAGTTAAGTCCAGCTACAATTCATGCTCCGGGTCGGGGCCTTAGACGGCCATTGCTGAGTCCAAGCATCCCCCAAAAAATTAAAAATACCAAATGTATGACACCACAGTTATGTGTGAGCATGGGCTGATTAGTCATTAGTCCATCGAGATGTCTTATTTAAGAGGGAAGAGTGGGCGATTTTAGGTGAGATGGCCCTGAAGAAAGAACCAGATGTCTGATAAAGTTCATTAAATAGCTACCCCCACAGTCTATGGGCCCGGAGCGAGAAGAGGGATCCCTGTCTAGCGGGTTGTTGGTTTCACGCGGCATGGTAATTAAGCTCGTGATCTAAGGGACGGGATATGCATGTTGACGAGAATTGATTTGACTTAATGTGCTATGTACGATGGACAATGGTATGTACTATGTACTGTAAACAGTAAAAAGCACATGCTTATAAGCATGGGGTATATAATGTAATGTACTATTATACATAGTATGTCCTAATACATTAATTCTATGTACTATAAAGCGTAGGATTGTATCACATGTTTTGCTGTGTAATTAATGGATATAAAATGTAAATTGGATGTTGAGTGGAAAGCTGTATTAAATTATTAGAAATTTTTGAAAATTTAATACTGATAAAGTTCTTGATTTTTATGGAGCTATATTAATAAGCGTCAGGGAATAGTTTAAATAGAACTTCAGCTTTGGGTGTTGATAGTGGGGTTATAGCTCCTTCCTTGAGTCTTAGGGAGGTTGATTGTTCTCCTTTTCTGATTTACAAGACCAGTGTATTGAGTATACTACAAAGACTATCTTCATTTTAGAAGGTTATTCTCGATTGTGCTGGTGGCTGGTATAAGGACTAGAATAATGAGAAAATATAAGATAGATGCTAGTTGTCCAATGGTAATAAAAGGATATTCAACTGGTTGTCCTCCGATTCATGTAAGTGTTAGTAGATCTGCTACTAAGACTCAGAATAAGCATTGACTAAATGGTCGGAATATCATGCTGCGTTGTTTGGATGTGTGGAGGAAGGGTATAAGAATTAGGATCAGGATGGATGAGACTAGGGCTAAGACCCCTCCTAATTTATTGGGAATTGATCGTAGGATTGCGTATGCAAATAGGAAGTATCATTCGGGTTTAATATGAGGAGGTGTGTTGAGTGGATTTGCTGGAGTGTAGTTGTCTGGGTCTCCAAGCAAGTCTGGTGCAAATAGTACTAGTGTTATTAAGAAGAGAAATAGGAATAGGATGCCTAAAATATCTTTAATGGTGTAGTAGGGATGAAAGGGGATTTTATCTACATCTGATGGGATTCCTGTTGGGTTATTGGATCCTGTCTCGTGAAGAAAGAGTAAATGTACTATAGCAAGTGCCGCAATGATGAATGGTAGAATAAAGTGGAAAGCGAAGAATCGAGTTAAGGTTGCTTTGTCTACTGAAAAGCCCCCTCAGATTCATTCAACTAGGTTTGTACCAATGTATGGGATTGCCGAGAGAAGATTGGTAATAACTGTTGCTCCTCAGAATGATATTTGTCCTCATGGTAGGACGTAGCCTACGAATGCTGTAGCTATAACTGTAAATAGGAGAATTACTCCGATGTTCCATGTCTCTAGAAAAGTGTATGATCCGTAGTATAGGCCTCGTCCAACATGGATGAATAGGCAGATAAAGAATATTGATGCTCCGTTTGCGTGCATGTATCGAATGATTCAACCGTAATTGACGTCTCGGCAGATATGGGTGACAGAGGAAAATGCTGTTATTGTATCAGATGTGTAGTGTATTGCTAGGAATAGGCCTGTGAGGATTTGTAGGATTAAGCAAATTCCTAGTAGGGAGCCAAAATTTCATCAGGATGAAATATTTGATGGGGCTGGGAGATCAATAAATGCGTTGTTTACGATTTTTATCAATGGGTGAGTTTTTCGGATATTGATCATTAGTGTTCTTGTAGTTGAATGACAACGATGGTTTTTCATATCATTAGTCATGGTTAGATTCCATGTGAGAATAATGATAACATACATTGTATTTATCTTGAGTATTATTTTTGTGCTTGGTTTTGTAGGATTTTCTTCGAAACCTTCGCCTATTTATGGGGGGTTAGGATTAATTGTGAGTGGTGGAGTTGGTTGTGCTATTGTATTAAATTTTGGTGGGTCCTTTTTAGGTTTAATGGTATTCTTAATTTATTTAGGAGGGATAATGGTGGTTTTTGGGTATACAACGGCAATAGCTACGGAGCAATACCCTGAGATTTGAGTATCTAATAAGACTGTACTAGGGGCATTTGTTACTGGTCTCTTAATAGAAGTCATGATGGTTTATTATGTATTAAAGGATGAGGAGGTGGAGATTGTGTTTCAATTTAATGGTTTAGGGGATTGAGTAATTTATGATACAGGAGATTCTGGATTTTTTAGTGAAGAGGCTATAGGAATTGCAGCTCTTTACAGTTATGGTACCTGATTAGTTATTGTGACTGGGTGGTCTTTATTAATTGGTGTAGTGGTTATTATGGAAATTACTCGTGGAAATTAAATAGAACAATACTAACGGTAATTGTAATTAAGAAAGAGAGGAAATACAGCTTGATTAAGCCTTTTTGATTTGTAACCATAATTGATATTTTTGTTTGGATTAGTGAAGTTGTTTTAGGTAGAATATTTTCGAGTCAGATTAAGTCTAGGAGAGAGGATGCTGATTTTTGACTTATTATTAGATTTACATAAGGAGTTAGACGATGTATAATTATGGGGAAATATCCTAATATATTAGAGAATTTGAAGATATTTGTTGAGTAGTTGAATTTTAGGTTTTGAGTTGTGTTACTAATTTCTAGTGCTAAAATGAAGCCTAGAATTGTTACTGTTAGAGCTACTATTTTTAAATAATAAGGTATTGTTAATTGAGGAATTGTTGTTGGAGGGATGCTGTTAGAAATAATAAACCCTGCGAAAAGACTTCCGATTATTAGACGTTTAATAGAATTTATTAGAAAGGGGTTATTTTCATTAATGGTAACTAAGGTTGGGAATCGGGGCTGTCCTAAGAGTGCAAAGAAAATAATGCGGGTACTGTAAATGGCTGTAAAGGAGGTGGCGATTAGTGTTATTAAAAGGGCTCAGGCGTTGGTATACGACGTATTAGCGGTTTCAATAATTAGATCTTTGGAATAGAATCCGGTGAGGAAAGGTACTCCTGTTAGTGCAAGACTGCCAATGATTAAGGCTGTTGTGGTAAATGGTATAGCTTTAAATAAGCCTCCTATTTTTCGGATGTCTTGTTCGTCATTTAGGCTGTGGATAATAGAGCCAGAACACATAAATAGTATAGCTTTGAAAAAGGCATGTGTACAGATATGAAGAAATGCTAGGTAGGGTTGGTTAATACCAATTGTTACTATTATAAGGCCTAGTTGGCTGGATGTGGAAAAAGCAATAATTTTTTTGATATCATTCTGGGTAAGAGCACATATTGCTGTAAATAGAGTAGTAATAGCCCCTAGACATAGTAGAATGGATTGTGCGAATTTATTGTTCTCTGTTAGTGGGTGGAAGCGGATCAATAGAAAAATGCCTGCTACTACTATTGTGCTTGAGTGGAGTAATGCTGAGACAGGAGTAGGGCCTTCTATAGCGGAGGGTAGTCATGGATGCAGACCAAATTGGGCGGATTTTCCAGTTGCGGCTAGTGCAAGACCCATTAGGGGTATATTAGAATCGTTTGGGTTTAGTATAAAGATTTGTTGGAAGTCTCAGGCGTTAAGATTTGTAAGAAATCATGCTATTGCTAAGATAAAACCAATATCACCAATGCGATTATATAGGATTGCCTGCAGGGCTGCTGTATTTGCGTCTGCTCGTCCATATCACCATCCGATAAGTAAAAATGATATGATTCCTACACCTTCTCATCCAATGAATAGTTGAAATAGATTATTTGCTGTGACGAGAATGAGTATAGTAATAAGAAATAGGAGAAGGTATTTGAAAAATTGATTGATGTTAGGGTCTGAGTGCATATATCATATTGAGAATTCTATGATGGATCATGTAACAAATAATGCTACTGGTACAAATATTATTGAGAAATAATCTATTTTGAAGCTGAGTGTTAATTTAATAGTTTGAATAGTTAATCAGTGTCAGTTTGAGATAATTATTTCTTGGCCAGTGTGAATGAATATTATTGTGGGAATTATACTGGTGATAAAGGCACATGAGATAGTTGTTTTTACGTAGAGTGGATAGTTAGAGGTTTTATAGTTGTCAGAACTTGTGGTTATGATGGGAATAATTAGTAGTAGTAGGGTGATTAGTGCAAAGGAAGAGAATAGGTTTATTACTTTTATTTGGAGTTGCACCAATTTTTTGGTTCCTAAGACCAACGGATTTCTGTCATCCTCTAAAAGTTCGAAAAAGCCGTGCTATTATGCACGGGGGCATAAGAGTTAGCAGTTCTTGCATACTTTTTCGGTAAATAAGGAGATATAAGCTTCTATTATTAGATTCACAATCTAATGTTTTTTTTAAACTATATTTACAATATAAGGGTCCTAGAATAATTTTTGGGTTTAGTGATAGTAATAGTAGCGGTAATATATGTAATGATATGAGGGCATTTTCTCGTGTAAAGGAGGGCGAGATGTTGTTGATATGGTGGGTATATTTGCCTCGTTGTGTTGTGATTAATATATAAAGAGAGTATAGGGCAGTAATTACTATGTTTAGTCCTATTAAAATAATTGTAATGTTGGATCATGAGAAGGAAGCTATTACTACAAATAGTTCCCCAATTAGATTAATTGTTGGAGGGAGGGCTAAATTGGTTAGGCTTGCTAAAAGTCATCAGGTGGCTATAAGTGGAAGGAAAGTTTGTAGGCCTCGGGCTAGAATTATTGTTCGACTATGAATTCGTTCATAGTTGGAGTTTGCTAGACAAAAAAGTATAGATGAGGTGAGACCGTGGGCGATTATTAGGGCCGTGGCTCCTATATAGCTTCAAGGTGTTTGAATGAGAATAGCTACAATAACGAGTGCTATGTGACTAACGGAGGAGTAAGCAATTAATGATTTAAGGTCTGTTTGGCGGAGGCAGATTGAGCTGGTTATAATTATGCCTCATAAGGACAGTATAATAAAGGGGTATGCTATAAATTCGGTAAGTGGGTTTAAAAATGTTGTAATTCGTAATATACCGTATCCTCCTAATTTTAGTAGAATTGCTGCAAGGACCATGGAGCCTGCAATAGGGGCTTCTACATGGGCTTTAGGTAGCCAAAGGTGAAGGCCGTATAGTGGTATTTTTACCATGAAGGCTATTATGCATGCTAGTCATATAAAAATGTTTGATCAGGTGTTGGATAGGGGTTGTATTCAGTATTGGAGTACTAAAAAGTTTAGAGACCCAGTAATGTTTTGGAGATAAACCAATGCGACTAGTAGGGGGAGAGAGCCTACTAGTGTATAAAATAGGAAGTAGAGGCCGGCGTTTAGGCGTTCTGTCTGGTTTCCCCATCGGGTAATAATAATGAGTGTTGGGACTAGTGTTGCTTCAAATAGAATATAGAAGAAAATTAGTTCTATAGCAGTAAAAGTCATGATTAAGAATAGTTGTAGTAGAATTAGTATGGTAATGTATAGTTTTTTTCGGGTAAGGTTTTCTTTTGATAAGTGGTGTTGGCTAGCCATTAGTATTAGGGGAAGAAGTCATATGGTCAAAATTAGTAATGGTGCTGATAGAGAGTCGGAAAAGAATACTAACGAGAAGTTAAGACTGTTGTCACTGAACTGGTTTATGAGGAGAAGGCTTGTGAGGCTAATTAATAGACTGTGAGTTGTAGAATTAATTCAAATTATATTGCCTTTTGATAATCAGGTCAGAGGTATAAGTATTATTGTGGGGACAATGTATTTTAGCATTGAAGTAGGTTAAGATTTTGAACATAATCAGTGCCATATGTATTTGATACTTTAACTAATAGTGATAATCCTAGTGCTGCTTCGCAGGCTGCAAAGACTAATAAAATAATGGGTATTATGCTCGCTAGGGTAAAATGTGAGGTTAGAATTGTTAGTGAAGCTAACACGAAAAGGGATAATATTATTCCTTCTAAGCACAAGAGAGAGGATATAAGGTGGGATCGATACATTAATAGTCCTGCTAGGGCTACTATGAATGCTGTTATAATATTTATATATACCAGAGACATTTGGTAGTTATGAATTTAATCATAATCTAATGAGTCGAAATCATTTATTTTGTTTTAAACTAAATACCATATTCGGTTCATTCTAGTCCTTTTTGGGTTCATTCATAAGCTAGACTTGCAGCTAATAATAGAATTAGGAAGAGGGCTATAGTAAGTATTGTACCTAGATTATTTGTTTGGGAGGCTCATGGGAGCGGTAAGAGGAGTGCAATTTCTAGATCAAAAAGAAGGAATGTAATGGCTACTAGGAAGAATTTCATGGAGAAAGGTAGGCGAGCTGATCCTATGGGGTCAAATCCACATTCGTATGGACTTGTTTTTTCTGAATATGCGTTTAATTGGGGAAGTCAGAATGCAATAATAACAAGTAGTGAGGCTAGTGTAAAGTTGGTTAGAAGGGCTAGTATTAGGTTTATTATTCTTTCTCGGGGTTTACCGAAACTAACTGATTGGAAGTCAGTTGTACTGATTAATACTAAAAGAATATGAGCCTCATCAATAGATAGATACGTATAGGAATAATCATACTACGTCTACGAAGTGTCAGTATCAGGCAGCGGCTTCAAATCCAAAATGATGGCTGGAAGTAAAGTGGAATTTTAATTGGCGAAAGAAGCAGACAATTAAGAAAGTAGATCCGATGATAACATGTAGGCCGTGGAAGCCTGTAGCTACGAAGAAGGTTGAGCCATAAACTCCATCTGAGATAGTAAAGGGTGCTTCATAATATTCTGAAGCTTGTAGTAGTGTAAAATAGATGCCTAGTGCAATGGTAATGAACAAGGCTTGTAGTATGTGGTTGCGGTTTCCTTCTATAAGGCTATGGTGGGCTCAGGTGATAGAGACTCCTGAGGCTAATAAAACAGAGGTGTTGAGTAGTGGGACTTCCAGGGGGTTAAGTGGGTGAATGCCTGTTGGGGGTCAGCACCCGCCTAATTCGGGTGTTGGAGCAAGGCTTGAGTGGTAGAATGCTCAGAAGAATCCGGTGAAGAATAAGACTTCGGAAATAATGAAGAGAATTATTCCATAGCGGAGGCCTTTTTGGACAGTTGGAGTATGATGTCCTTGGAAGGTACTTTCTCGAATGATATCTCGTCATCATTGATATATTGTAAGTATGTTTGTTGTTAGGCCAAGTGTCAGTAGGACTATTGAGTTGAAATGAAATCATATAATTAAGCCAGAAGTTATTAAAAGGGCTGATAGAGCTCCTGTAAGAGGTCAGGGACTTGGGTTAACTATGTGATAAGCGTGGGTTTGGTGTGTCATTATGTATTGTCATGCAGGTAAAGGCTAACTAGAAGAGTAAATACGTAGGCTTGGATTATGGCTACTGCAAACTCAAGGATTGTAAGTAAGACCAGAACAGTAAATGTAATAAGAGCTATTGTAGTACTGATGCTTATTAGTGCAAGTGTAGCCCCTCCAATTAAGTGAATTAGCAGGTGCCCTGCAGTAATATTAGCTGTTAATCGTACGGCTAAGGCGATTGGTTGAATAAAAAGACTAATAGTTTCGATGATAACTAATATAGGAATTAATGGGGTTGGGGTTCCTTGTGGAAGGAAATGAGCAAGTGATGCTTTAGTTTTATTGCGGAAACCTGTAATTACAGCTCCTGCTCATAGGGGGATGGCTATGCCTAGATTTATTGATAATTGTGTGGTTGGTGTAAATGAGTGGGGTAGTAAGCCTAAGAGATTTGTTGATCCGATAAATAAAATTAAAGATATGAGTATTAGTGCCCATGTTTGTCCTTTGATGTTGTGAATTCCTATTATTTGTTTTGATACAAGTTGAAGTATTCATTGTTGAAGGGAAATAAGACGATTGTTTACTAAACGATTTGATGTTGGAAATAATAGGCTAGGAAATATGACGATGAGTGTAGTGAGTGGAAGGCCCAGGATTATTGGGGTAATAAAAGAGGCAAATAAATTTTCGTTCATTTTGTTTCTCAAGGGGTACTTTGTTTTTGTGCTTTGGCTAATGTTGTTTCTGGGTTTAGATGGAAACTATGTTTTGAAATCTTTAATTGAAAAATAATGAAGAGAGCTAGAAATATTGATATAATTATTATAAGTCATGTGGACGTATCTAGTTGTGGCATTTCATTAAGGAGAGTATTGCACTCTCAATCTCTAGCTTAAAAGGCTATTGCTATTTTAGCTTCTTAATGATTTTATAATATTGATGCAGATCATTTTTCGAAGTAGTTTAATGGAACTAGTTCAAGAACAATAGGTATGAAGCTGTGATTTGATCCGCAGATTTCAGAGCATTGTCCATAATATAGACCTGGTCGAGTTGACATAAGAGTTGTTTGGTTCAGACGGCCTGGGATTGCGTCCGTTTTTAGTCCTAGAGAGGGTACGGCTCAAGAATGCAGTACGTCTTCAGAGGAGACTAATATTCGAATTGTTATTTCTATTGGTAGAACAACTCGGTTATCTACCTCTAGTAATCGCAGTTCTCCTGGCTTTAATTCTGATGTTGGAATTATATAAGAGTCAAAGCTTAAGTCTTCATAATCCGTATATTCGTAACTTCAGTATCATTGGTGTCCTATAGTTTTTACTGTGAGAGATGGGTTATTGATTTCGTCTATTATATATAAAATTCGCAGGGATGGAAGAGCGATTAAAATTAGAATAATAGCTGGTAGGATTGTTCAGATTGTCTCTACCTCTTGGGCATCTATTGTGCTAGTGTGTGTTAATTTTGTTGTTAGTATTAATGAGATAACATAGAGTACTAGCGAGCTGATTAGAAAAACAATTATTAGCGTGTGATCATGAAAATGTAATAATTCTTCTATAATAGGTGATGTTGCATCTTGGAAGCCTAACTGTATGGGATAAGCCATATGAGGTGTACGGGGTTTTCACCTGTAACTTAACCCTGACAAAGTTATATAATGTTTTACTAACACCTCATTAATTGAGAAAGACATAGTGGTTATGATGTTGGCTTGAAACCAGCTATAGGGGGTTCGATTCCTTCCTTTCTTATTTCAAGTTAACGTATGTAGGTTCTTCAAATGTGTGGTATGGTGGGGGGCATCCGTTTAGTCACTCTAAGTTGGTTGTTGTTAGTTCTACGGTTGAGACTTCTCGTTTAGATGCGAATGCTTCTCAGATAATAAAGACTATTAGTATAACTGCTGTTAAAGAAATAAATGAGCCTATAGATGAGATGGTGTTTCATGTTGTATACGCATCTGGGTAATCAGAATAGCGTCGTGGTATACCAGATAACCCTAGGAAGTGTTGTGGAAAGAAAGTTATATTTACACCTACAAATATAATTACAAAGTGGATTTTGGCTCATGTGTCATTGAGGGTATATCCTGAAAATAATGGGAATCAGTGAACAAATCCTCCCATAATAGCGAATACAGCTCCTATTGACAGTACATAGTGGAAATGTGCAACTACATAATATGTGTCATGAAGGACGATATCGAGAGAAGAGTTGGCAAGAACAATTCCGGTTAAGCCTCCAACTGTAAAAAGGAAAATAAAACCTAAAGCTCATATTATAGCAGGTGATCATTTAATATTACCTCCGTGGAGTGTTGCTAATCAACTGAAGACTTTTACCCCAGTCGGAATAGCAATAATTATGGTAGCTGATGTAAAGTAGGCTCGTGTATCGACATCTATTCCAACTGTAAACATGTGGTGGGCTCATACGATAAATCCTAAAAATCCAATTGATATTATAGCCCAGACCATTCCTATGTACCCAAATGGTTCTTTTTTTCCTGAATAATATGTTACGATATGGGAAATTATGCCAAAGCCGGGTAAAATAAGAATATATACTTCAGGGTGACCAAAGAATCAGAATAAGTGTTGATATAGAATGGGATCTCCGCCTCCTGCTGGATCAAAAAAGGTTGTATTTAAATTTCGGTCTGTTAATAATATTGTAATTCCAGCTGCTAGTACTGGGAGTGAGAGAAGTAGTAATACAGCAGTGACTAGTACGGATCACACAAATAGGGGAGTTTGGTATTGTGACATAGCAGGGGGTTTTATATTGATAATTGTTGTAATAAAGTTAATGGCCCCTAGAATTGAAGAGACACCTGCCAGGTGTAGAGAAAAGATAGTTAGGTCCACTGAGGCTCCTGCGTGAGCTAAGTTACCAGCTAGAGGGGGGTACACAGTTCAGCCTGTTCCTGCGCCAGCTTCAACTATAGATGATGCTAGAAGTAGTAAGAAAGAGGGAGGAAGGAGTCAAAAGCTCATATTGTTTATTCGAGGGAATGCTATATCTGGGGCACCAATTATTAAGGGAACTAGTCAGTTACCAAATCCTCCGATTATAATTGGTATAACTATAAAGAAAATTATTACGAATGCATGTGCGGTTACAATAACATTATAAATTTGGTCATCTCCAAGTAGGGTACCAGGTTGGCCCAGTTCAGCACGAATCAATAGGCTTAAAGCTGTTCCTACTATGCCTGCTCAGGCACCAAATAGTAGATACAGGGTACCGATATCTTTATGGTTGGTTGAGAACAATCAGCGGTTAATGAACATAGGTAGAATGGCTGAGTGAAGCATTAGACTGTAAATCTAAAGACAGAGGTTTATATTCCTCTTTTTACCAAGTCCTGTGGTGAATTTCATGTTGAATTGCAAATTCAAAGAAGCAGCTTCAAACTCTGCCGGGGCTTCTCCCGCCTTTTTTTCTTCGCGGCGGGAGAAGTAGATTGAAGCCAGTTGATTAGGGTGTTTAGCTGTTAACTAAAGTTTCGTGGGGGTGGAGCCCACCAATCTAGTGAGGATTTAGCTTAATTAAAGTGGTTGATTTGCATTCAATTGATGTAAGATATGGTCTTGCAATCCTTATCAGGAGTTAAGTATATTGTACTTGCTTAGGGCTTTGAAGGCTCTTGGTCTGGATTAACCTAAACTCCTACTCCAGAATTGATAGCATTGGTGTAAGTGGTAATAATATAGTAGATAGGACAACTATTGTAGGTAGAAGGGTTATTTGTTTTGTGGTAGAAAATTGTCATTTTATTTTTATATTATTTGTGGAGGGAAATATTGTTAGTGCGGTGGAATATGTGAGTCGTATATAGAAATATAAATTTAGTAGTGCTGTGATTGCTATGAGAGTGGGTAGGATGAGGCTGTCATTTTTTGTTATTTCTTGAATAATTATTCATTTTGGCATAAATCCTGATAGAGGGGGAAGTCCTCCTATTGACAGAAGGGTAATGAGGACTAGGACGGTTATTACGGGTATTTTATTTCAGGTATGTGATAGTGATAGTGTGGTAGTAGTTGAATTGGCTATAAATAATGTGAATATAGTGGAAGTTATGATAATATAAATGATTAGGTTTAGTAGTGTTATTGTGGGATTATATGGTAAGACTGCCGTTATTCAACCCATATGAGCAATTGATGAATATGCTATAATTTTTCGTAGCTGGGTTTGGTTTAGTCCTCCTCAACCTCCAATTATGATTGATAGAATGGAGATGGTTAGGATCATGTTTAGGTTAATGGATGGGAAAATTTGGTAGAGAACGGACATGGGTGCTAATTTTTGTCATGTAAGTAGAATTAGGCCTGACGATAATGGAATGCCTTGTGTTACTTCTGGAAGTCAGAAGTGAAATGGGGCTATTCCTAGTTTTATAGTGAGAGCTATTGTTATGAGTATGGATGCCACTGGATTAAATAGTTTTATTACAGTTCATTGGCCTGAAAATATTAGGTTAATAATGACGGCTATTATTAGTAGTATTGAGGCCGTTGATTGGGTTAAGAAATATTTAGTTGCTGCTTCTGTGGCTCGTGGATTATGCTTTTTCATTATGATGGGAATGATGGCGAGCATATTTATTTCAAATCCAATTCAGACAAGTAGTCAATGGGAGCTAATTATAACAATGATGGTGCCTAGTATTATTGTTGATAGAATGAGGATAAAGATGATTGGATTTATTAGTACGGGAAGGGTTTAAACCAACATTTTCGGGGTATGGGCCCGATAGCTTAATTAGCTGACCTTACTATTAGAATTTGGTGTATTTGGGAGCACGAAGAGTTTTGGATTCTTGGGAGTAGGTTCAATTCCTATAATTCTAGAAATAAGAGGGCTTAAACCTCTATTATTTACTCTATCAAAGTAACTCTTTTGTCAGACATATTTCTTATGTTTGTGGGGGGATGCTTGATATAAAGATGGGTAGTGATACGTGTCATATGCATAGGGCTAATGTCAAGGGTAAAAAGTTTTTTCATAATAGGTGTATTAGTTGGTCGTAGCGAAATCGAGGATAGGATGCTCGGATTCATAAGAAGGAGATTGTTAGTAGTAAAGATTTAATGGTAAAATTGATTGTGTAAAGTTCTGGTAAGATTGGGTTGTGGAATGCTCCTAAGAATAGAATCGTTGTGAAGATGTTTATTATAATAATATTTGCATATTCTGCTATGAAAAATAGGGCAAATGGTCCTGCTGCATATTCTACGTTAAAGCCAGAAACTAATTCTGATTCGCCCTCGGTGAGGTCAAATGGAGCCCGGTTTGTTTCTGCTAGTGTTGAGATAAATCATATTATTGCCAGGGGCCATGCTGGGAAAATAAGTCATACTTGTTCTTGTGTAATAATTAGGGTAGAGAGTGTAAAGGATCCGTTTATTAAGAGGATGGATAGTAGGATAATTGCTAGTGTTACTTCATATGAAATTGTTTGTGCTACCGCTCGTAGGGCCCCGATTAGTGCATATTTAGAATTGGAAGCTCAGCCTGATCAGAGAATAGAATATACGGCTAGACTTGATATTGCTAATATGAATAGGACTCCTAAATTTATGTTGATGAGAGGGTATGGTATGGGTAGGGGGATTCATATGGTTAAAGCTAGACTTAGGGCTAGAATGGGGGCTAGAATAAATATTGAGATTGAAGATGTGGCGGGTCGTAGTGGTTCTTTAATGAAAAGTTTAATGGCATCCGCAATAGGTTGGAGTAGGCCATAGGGACCTACAACATTTGGGCCTTTTCGAAATTGTATGTACCCTAGGACTTTCCGTTCCACTAGTGTGAGAAATGCCACGGCTAAAAGAATAGGGATAATTAGTATTAAAATATTAATTATAAACATGTTGTTAAGGAGAGGATTTGAATCTCTGATTATAAAGTTTTAAGTTTTACGCAATTACCGGGCTCTGCCACCTTAACAAGGCCCTTTTCTAGGGCAAGATTTGTTTGTGAAGTTAATTAAGATGATATCATTAATTAATTTAAGGCGCTTATTTAAAGTTGGCCTTATTTCTCTGGTCCTTTCGTACTGGGAGAAATACATAATAGATAGAAACCGACCTGGATTACTCCGGTCTGAACTCAGATCACGTAGGACTTTAATCGTTGAACAAACGAACCTTTGATAGCGGTTGCACCATCGGGATGTCCTGATCCAACATCGAGGTCGTAAACCCTATTGTCGATATGGACTCTTGAATAGGATTGCGCTGTTATCCCTAGGGTAACTTGTTCCGTTGATCAATTTTTTGGATCAATAAGCGATTGTGTGATTCGACTTGTAGGTCTAGTCTTTAAAATCGCTCGGAGGATTTCTTATTCTCCGAGATCACCCCAATCAAAGCTGTTAACCCATAAAGAGTGTTGTTGTTTCCTTGGTGATAAAATTTGATTCTTTGGGCTAAGTAGTTAAAGCTCCATAGGGTCTTCTCGTCTTATTGGCATATTCCCGCCTCTTCACGGGAAGGTCAATTTCACTGATTAGAAGTAAGAGACAGTAAAACCCTCGTGTGGCCATTCATACAAGTCCTTATTTAGAGAACAAGTGATTATGCTACCTTTGCACGGTCAGGATACCGCGGCCGTTTAACGGTTGTCACTGGGCAGGCAGTGCCTCCAATACTAGTTATGCTGGAGGTGATGTTTTTGGTAAACAGGCGGGGTTTAGTGTTTGCCGAGTTCCTTTTACTTCTTTTAATCTTTCCTTGGGTGCACTCCTGTGTCGGATTAACAGTGTAGTTAATAAGTTATTTATTGTTAGGTTTCTCTTATTTTGCTGTTAATAGTCAGAATATTATCAGGTACTGACTTAAACTTATGCGGGGAGAAGTTGCTTCTTGTTACTCATATTAACATTATTGCTTCTATTTTCAATAGATTAGTCCAGTATTAGACTAGGAGTTGATTATTTATTATTGGAATTAGCATTATTTTATTGTTGAGCTTTAACGCTTTCTTAATTGGTGGCTGCTTTTAGGCCCACTATGGTTTGATATTAAGTTTTACTCTCTAGTTAAGGTTGTATCCATTTCTAAAAGGCTGTACCTTTTTAGACTAACTTTTAAAAATACATTATAATTTGTTTATATTTTTGGTATTTTTAAAGCTGAACTAAAATTCATTTTCTGGACAACCAGCTATCACCAGGCTCGTTGGGCGTTTCACCTCTACTTATAAATCTTCTCACTATTTTGCTACATAGATGAGTTGGTTCTCGATAAATTGTTCATAAGTAGCTCGTCTGGTTTCGGGGTACTTAGCTGAAATTCATTTTGTTAAGTTTTTACTAGTTAACTCATTATGCAAAAGGTACAAGGGGTAATCTTTGCTTTTTTGTACTTTAATTTTTTTCTTTCATCATTCCCTTACGGTACTTTCTCTATAGCGCCGTGTTAAAATTTCTATCTCCTATACTTTTTGTTGTTGAATAAATGTTTTATTTTACAGTGTATTGATAATTTAGCGTGAATGGATTTTTTCGGGCTAGAATTAGTTCAAGATATTCATAATATGTGAAATCTTCTAGGTGTAGACTAGGCGCTTTGTTTAAGCTATATCTTGATTTATCCAAGCACACTTTCCAGTATGCTTACCTTGTTACGACTTGTCTCCTCTCATGTGATTAATACGTATGAATAAATTTGAGTGTATTGTGCCTACTTGAGGAGGGTGACGGGCGGTGTGTGCGTGCTTCATGGCCTAATTCAACTAAGCACTCTATTCTTAGTTTACTGCTAAATCCTCCTTTGGTTACTGGTTTCATAATAACTTTCGTATTAGATTTTCTTAGGTTAGAAAATGTAGCCCATTTCTTCCCATTCCATAGGTTACACCTTGACCTAACGTTTTTATGTATTATGATTGTGCTTACTTTTGTACCTTTTTAGGGTTTGCTGAAGGTGGCGGTATATAGACTGTATTAGCAAGGAATGGTGAGGTTTATCGGGGTTTATCGATTATAGAACAGGCTCCTCTAGAAGGGTATAAAGCACCGCCAAGTCCTTTGAGTTTTAAGCTATTGCCGGTAGTACTCTGGCGAATAGTTTTGTTTACACAACTATTTGTGTTTAGGGCTAGGCATAGTGGGGTATCTAATCCCAGTTTGGGTCCTAGCTATCGTGTTTCAGCGGCTATAAGGTTACCTTCGTTGTTTATTTTTGTTGCAATTATGGCTTTTTACAGCTTAATTGGAATTTAACTTTATTTAGTACAGTGCTTTAACACGCTTTACGCCGTGTGCTTATTAACTTGGGTTAATCGTATGGCCGCGGTGGCTGGCACGAAATTTACCAACCCTAATTAATATGGCTTAGTCAAACTTTCGTTTATGGCTTAATTTTTATCACTGCTGTCTCCCGTGGGGGTGTGGCTGTGCAAGGTGTCGTGAGCTACGGGTGTGTGCTTGATACCAGCTCCTCTTAATCTTATTGACTTGGAGGGCATTTTCACTGGAGTGCGGATGCTTGCATGTGTAAGTCTATTAAGAGCTAATAGGAAGGCTGGGACCAAACCTGTGTGTTTATGGAGTTAATACACTCATCTAGGCATTTTCAGTGCCTTGCTTTACTGTTTAAGCTACATTAAC